TAGATTATATATAATTATAATAATAACTAAAATATTCAAAAAAATATATATAATAATATAATATTAAAAAGAATATATGGATTATAGAAAGATTATCTCGAGTTTTTGGAGAGTATAGAGATCTAGAGCGGGTAGCGGGAATCGAACCCGCATCGTTAGCTTGGAAGGCTAGGGGTTATAGTCGACGTTAATTTATCATGTTTAACGTCTCTAATTCAAAACCGAACATGAAACTTTGGTTTCATTCGGCTTCTTTATGGGATATGGATAAATTTCCAGCTATAAGCTAGAAGATAAGACGGGGGTGAAAACAAATTGACCCATAACATCTATGTTAGCTTTTCGGTATTCAAAACAAGGTACTTTCTAGATGATCCCTCTAGACAAGTGGGATTCAAATTTCCCAATTAACAATTCTTCTAGTTACTTCGTTCTCTATTTCGATTTGATAGAATCCTTAGGAAAAGGGTTTTGTTTCGTTTCGACCGAGGTAAAACAAGAGTCGATGTCTATAATAAACCAAAGTCATCGTTTAATACTTAATTTTGCTTCAATTTCGACTATATAAAACAAGGAAAACATTGAAGATTTAGTTACGATTAGAAATAAACTTTTCTGTCTTTTTCCATAGATCCTTTACTTATACTTATTCAATTGAAAGGATTGATCTACTTAAAATAAAAAAAAAATTATGTTTCGTAATTTAATAATCCAATTTTTCAATTTCTAATTGACTGTTGGATACAAATCACGAGAATGTATATTCTTCCTCGAATTTTTCATTGAGAAGGTAAAGGATTAAATCGTTTTAAGAAATAAAGTTTTTCATCCGAATATCAGCCAAGGGATCCCTTAACTATTCGTTTCAATTACTAGAACGAATCACACTTTTACCACTAAACTATACCCGCTACGATACAATTATCGTATATAATGAACTTTTTGTCGAGTAAGACAATGGAACATTTTTAATATATTTTCTTATTTTCATTTAATTAATTTGATATTTCAATTGCTATTTTATTTAATTAGTTATTAAGTTAACTATATTATTTCTATTTCAATTGCTATATTTCAATTTGAAATTATTATTTATATAATTATATAAATAATAATTTCAAAATTAATAAAAAATAGAAAAAAATAATAAAAATTCTAAAAATATATAATTAAATAAATTCAAATTAATATAAATTAAATATAGATAAATTAAATTATAGAATATATTTTTAGAATAGAAAAATAGCCAATTTCGAATTCTATAGAATTCGAAATATATATTTAATAAATATAGAATAAATAGCGAATTTGAGAGAATTCGAATTTCTATTATTATATAATTAAATAAGAAAATAAAGTAATTACGAAATATAAGTAATAAAGAGAGAGGCAAGCAAAGCCTTTTTTTTCAAGCCTTACTTGTTGTATAATGTAACTACTTGCTATGTAATGGAACATAATAATTATCCTTATAATTATCCTTTTTTAATCGGGAGAGATGGCTGAGTGGACTAAAGCGTCGGATTGCTAATCCGTTGTACGAGTTATTCGTACCGAGGGTTCGAATCCCTCTCTTTCCGGTTCCAGTGATGACTTGAATTTTTTTTTATCTTTTCTTTCCAATTTCGAAAATCTTTTTGCTTTATTTCTTATTTCAATGTTCTATTTTATTTTCTATTTAATATTTAATTTCTATTTAAACTATTTAAATAAATTCAAAAATGAATAATTTGAATATTTCATTTATTAATAATTATTTCTAATTTCGAATTTTTCTTTTTATTGAATATTTCATTTCTATTTAATATTTCTAGTTAAAAATTGAAATTTCAAATTTATTTATTTATATTAATATTTCTATGGCAAATTCTATTTAAAATATTAATTTAAAACAAAAATATATATTCAAATCGAGATCTAGAATAGATAAAGACTGGGTAAAAAGAAATAACATACTAAAAACATTTTAAAATCAAGAAAACCCTTAGAATTTTTATTCTATTCTTCACGTCCAGGATTACGCCCAGGATCATTAGATAAAAACCCAAAGATGAAGAGAGAAATAAAGAATATAACTACTGTGTAAACAAAGAGTTTAAGAGTAAGCATTAGAAAATCTCCACGATCTTTTTTGGTTTGGAAAAAAAAATAGAGAATCTATTTTTATACCACATTTTCTATTTTAACACCAAGAAATGAAGTGATTTCTAGAAATAGAAATGAATTTTTCGAAATTCATTTGGAATAAGAGTCGAGTCTTTCTTATAATTTTTTTTCATAACTACAATTAGGGCGCTAATAGAATCTGTAATGAAAAAAAAGTTAAGAATGATAAAATACGGGGGTGATCAAAAATTCTCGCGTTTATACAATAACTTTAATGTTTGAATTAAGAGCTTAGAGTATAAGACTTATCTGATCTTCTCAATTACTAGAATTTTTTTCTCGAATAAATCATGAATTTTTTTAGGATAGTATTAAAATCTCATCGAAAACTTACAGCAGCTTGCCAAACAAAGGCTAATAGAAAAAAGAGTAAAGGGATTACTGGCATAACATCTACGATTGGATTCAAAAAAGCGTAGGCTTCAGGCAATTTTGTGAAGAAAAAATTGCTTGAATAAAGGGCAGAATTAAGACAGATACAAATTAAACTAAAACTATTAAGCATAACAAACATTTTGTTCTTGAAGATAATTGTATTTTGATTGATGACTAAGTTATTAATATGTTATTGATATAAAAATGAATCAAAAAAAAGTAAGGTAGACGAAGAACCCTTCTTTATTTTTATTAAATTTATTGTGTTATTAAACTCACCCAATCAAAAATCCTTCAATTCTCAAATCAAAAAAGAATAGAGGAAATCATATTTTTATACAATATCTTAGTTGAATTATCTATTATGAGCAATCAATTCAGTTGAATTCTATATCTACACATATGAAAATCCGAACAAGACAGTAATATATTTCCTAGATATTTGGATGGGAATTGACGAAGAACCACTATTAATATTAGTTTTTATTAGTGTTGAATAGAAATATAAATGGGGCGTAGCCAAGTGGTAAGGCAACGGGTTTTGGTCCCGCTATTCGGAGGTTCGAATCCTTCCGTCCCAGATATTCTATATAATCTATCAAAAAAAAAAAAAAAAAATTAATAATAAATAAAAAGAAATTTTAAATTTAATAAAATTTAATATTAATTAAAATAATTAATAAATTAAAATAATTAATATTAAAAAAGAATTAATAAATAATATTAAGAATATTAAATTAATATAATAGTTATATATATAATATAGCATATAATTGGAATTTTATTGAATAATATTATATTCATAATATTATATTCTATATATATATGTTTAATATTTAGAATATTATATAGCATAATATAGTTATAATACATATTAGGAATAGGAAAGGAATGAGAGTGCTCCTAACTCGACATCATTTGTTTTGTTATATTTATACACTCGAAATCTCACTTTTTGTTGGGGTATAGTGTAAATCGAAATAGAAAGGATCCAATTTGAGCAAGTTTCAAATCCAAGAATAAAGTTTTTTAGAATTGACCAAATTTTTTTGATTCAAAAGTTCAAAAAGAAAGTATATGATGCAAGAATCAACCATTAATCTGATTCTTTTTTTGATAGAAAGAAATCACAAAAACGGATATGTTGCATCCAGTTTGAAAGGATTAAAGACCACTGAAGTAATGTCTAAACCCAACGATTCAAGGGAAAAATAAAGGATCCTGGACCGGGGAAATATCGTTTTCAATTGTCTCAACAATTTGATCAGAATGAAGAATCAAAATAGATTCTAAAAGAAACAAAAAGAAAGGCGATTAGAGATCACTCAATCAATGAAATGCTTAAAGGATTTTCTTTGACCTATTTAAAAGTTCTCCAACTTGCGTTAAGAAAGTACAGATGATTTTTTTTTTTTTTTAGAAAGATTCAAATCATAGTTTAATTGATTTGATCATTTTAATGATTTTTCTCGAGCCTAGGAGGAGAAAACTTCTTATACGTTTCCGCGGGGGGGTTCTACCTCTATCCCAATGATCCGTTTATCGAATCCTTGCAATTGATTTGATGTTCAATGCCGAAAAGAAGGAAGAGATCTTTGGAAAAGTGGGTTTGTATCATTCGATAAAAAAAACCTATTTGACCAGGTATTCTATATTTCCTTATAATTTCCTTATAAAATATATCTATCTATTTTATATCTAAATATTGTAATATATTCTATATATTTTTCTATTTATTTATATTTTTATTTCTATATTATTTTTCTATCTTTGTATAGTATTTTTTTTTTATTAAATTTTCGATTTCTATTGAAATTGAATTTCAATTAATTCTTTTGTTTTCTTCAGTGTATATTTATTTATGAACTCAAGATATTCACATTGATATTGACAAGAATGTATCAAATAAATATAATCTCATCTGAGGTAATGGGATTTTATCTGTCGATCTATTTATACCTGTTCTATCGATTAATTTGAATTGTTTCTTCATTCAAGCGATGGGTTTATTGGATTTGTTGTGATATAAAAGTTTTTTTTGATTGAAAATATATAGAAATTTAATGTTCTAATGAGAATCCACATTTATTTATCAAATTAGATTTATTATATATATTTTATTCTATTTCTATATATTCGAATAGAATATATTTATATAAAATATAAATATATAAGTATAATTATATAAGTAGAATATATATAAATAAAAAATATATAAGTAAAAAAGTCTTTAAATAAAAAAAAAAAGAAAAAATATATACAATGTATACCTATATAGGTAGAATAGGTATTCTAAGTGAATCTTAGTAGAATACTAAATAGAATATTCATTAAGTAGATAATATAACTAAAACTAAGAAATGGAAACAATAACTAAAAGTAAGAATAAATGGGGTAATCTAAAAAATTTTTATGTTATCTATATTTTTTAATCTTTTTGTCTCTTCAGGATTTATTCGAAATTCTTAATATTTTATTTCTTTTAATTTCTTGTTTTAATTTTTTGCTAGTTTAATGTTTTGCTTGTGTCGTGTGATTAAATCGCTTGATTTTTTTTTTTATTTCTATTTATTTTTATTTAGTTTGATTCCGGTTGTATGGACATAATCGAATTTTTTTGGAGGGGTTGCTAACTCAATGGTAGAGTACTCGGCTTTTAAGTGCGGCTAACATCTTTTATACATTTGTATGAAGAAAGGAATTCGTCCATACCATGGGTATAGTTTGTAAGACCACGACTGATCCTTAAAGGAATGAATGGAAAAAGAAGCATGTCGTATCAATGGAGAATTCTGAGAATATTTCCTTTTTGCCGGATCAGTCCAAACTTTATTTTAATTCTTGGTGCGGAACATAAAAAATGAATTCAAAATTTGGTCAAGTGAATAAATGGATAGAGTCTTATGGTTCCAATTATGGGAAAACAAAAAAAGCAACGAGCTGACATTCTTAATTTGAATGATTATCCGATCTAATTTGACGTTAAAACAAAATTAGTACCTAATGCGGGAAAGGCTTTTCTCTGAACAGATTTTCAATTTTCTTTTAATGAGTCCTAACTATTAGTTATTCTCTTCCTATAAATCCTATAAAGAAAGGGGGAGGTGAATGTGTAAAAGAAAGAGTATATTGATAAAGATATTTTTTTTTTCCAAAATCAAAAGAGCGATTAGTTTGAAAAAATAAAGGATTTCGAATAATCTTTTTCTCCTATAATACAAATAAAAATAAACCAATTAGATGGAAAAAACGAGGATGGGCAATCCGGTGATGATTTTACCTATTCCCGAGGTATCTATTTTTTATTCTATACAGTACTTTAATATACTACTTTGTTTTTACTCTATCGCATTATGTATCATCTAATAAACCCCCAAAAATCCTCTATTCTTGCTTCAATCTAATAGAAAAAATCAATATGCAACGATATTTAGCCCTAAATAGATCTCGAAAAAACGACTTCCTATACCCATTTATCTTTCAGGAGTATATTTATACATTTTCTCATGATCATAGTTTAAATAGATCTATTTTCTTGCAAAATGCAGGTTATGAAAAAAAATCGAGTTTCTTAATTGTAAAACGTTTAATTACTCTAATCTATCAACAGAATCATTTGATTATTTCTGTTAATGATTCCAACCAAAATACATTTTTTAGGTACAACAATAATTTGTACTATCAAATGATATCGGAGGGCTTCGCAGTTATTGTGGAAATTCCATTTTCCCGACGATTAGTATCTTCTTTAGAAAGGCCAGAGATAGTAAAATCTCATAAATTACGATCAATTCATTCAATATTTCCTTTTTTAGAGGACAAATTTCCGCATTTAAATTATGTGTCAGATGTATTAATACCTTACCCCATCCATCTTGAAAAATGGGTCCAAACCCTTCGTTATTGGGTGAAAGACCCTTCTTCTTTGCATTTTTTACGACTCTTTCTTCATCAGTATTGGAATTGGAACAGTCTTATTATTCCAAAGAAATCAATTTTTATTTTTCGAAAAAATAATCCAAGATTTTTCTTGTTCCTATATAATTTTCATATATATGAATATGAATCCATCTTCTTTTTTCTCCGCAATCAGTCATTTCATTTACGATCAACATTTTTTCGAGTCTTTCTTGAACGAATTTTTTTCTATGGAAAAATAGAACATTTTGCAGAAGTTTTTACTAAAGATTTTCAGACCATCCTATGGTTGTTCAAGGAGCCTTTCATGCATTATGTTAGATATCAAGGAAAATCAATTCTGGCTTTAAAAGATAAGCCCTTTCTGATCAAAAAATGGAAATATTACCTTGTCAATTTATGTCAATGTCATTTTTATGTGTGGTTTCAACCAGAAAAGATCTATATCAATTCATTATCCAAAAATTCTGTTAAGTTTTTGGGCTATCTTGCAAGTGTACAAATCAATCCTTTGGTAGTACGTAGTCAAATGCTAGAAAATTCATATCTAATAGATAAAGATAATACTATGAAGAAACTCGATACAATAGTTCCAATTATTCCTTTAATGAAATTATTGGCAAAAACAAAATTTTGTAACGCAGTAGGACATCCTATTAGTAAACCGATCCGGGCTCATTCATCCGATTCTGATATTATCGACCAATTTGTGCGTATCTGCAGAAATTTTTCTCATTATTATAGTGGATCCTCAAAAAAAAAGAGTTTGTATCGGATAAAATATATACTTCGACTTTCATGTGTTAAAACTTTGGCTCGTAAACACAAAAGTCCTGTACGTGCTTTTTTGAAAAGATTAGGTTCGGAATTATTAGAAGAATTTTTTACGGAGGAAGAAGAGATTCTTTCTGTGATCTTTCCAAAAGTTTCTTCTATTTCGCGCAAGTTATATAGAGGACGAATTTGGTATTTGGATATTATTTCTATGAATGCTTTGGCGCATCATGAATAATTGGTTATGAAAACATGTAAATCGAAATT